AATAAGATGCCTGAAAAATAGGACTATTTTGATAGAATAGAACATGTAATTATTTACTCTTATTATGTTTTATGGAATTAAACCAAATCTAAGAAAATCAAAATTTCTTGTGCACCATACACTAAAACATAAGAAAGGTAAGCTAAATTAAGCTACTAGGTTCATACCCTATTTATAGAGGCAATTCCTCTCCTCTCTAATCAAAAAAAGACAATGATTATTTTTTTTCACTTTAATATTAAGTACAATAATTACACTATCAGCTAACAATTGAATTAGAATATGAATTGGATTAGAAATTAATATAATATCATTTATTCCTGTCATTTTAAACAATAATAATAATAAATCAAGATCTGAAGCTGCAATAATTTATTTTATTACTCAAAGAATTAGAAGATTAATATTATTTATAATAGTATTATTAAATATTTATAATTATTTAATAAATAAAGAAATTATAAATTATATTATTACTTTAAGAATTTTAATTAAATTAGGAGCTGCCCCATTTCATAGATGAATACCTAAAATTATATCAATAATAAATTGACAAAAATGTATTATTTTAATAACCTGACAAAAAATTGCACCACTAATAATAATAAGTAATTTAAATACCAATATAATTATCAATATATCAATTATTTGATCTATTATTATTGGAAGATTAGGAGGAATTAATCAAACTTCACTACGTAAAATAATAGGATACTCATCTATTAATCACTTAGGCTGAATACTAGCTATTATTAAAAATATCAATTTATGAATATCTTATTTAATTATTTATAGAATATTAATTACAATAATTTGCTTAATAATAAATAAATATAATATTTTTTTTATTAATCAAATAAATATAATTAACATAAAAAATACAGAAAAAATTAGATTCCTTATTATAATAATAAGTATAGGAGGATTACCTCCTTTTATTGGATTTTTACCGAAATGAATTACAATTCAAAGAATAATTAATAATCAAGAGTATATTATAATTATAATTATAATTATATTTAGATTAATTATTTTAATATATTACTTACGAATTATAACTAGTATATTTATATATTATAGAATATCAAATAAATGATATATTAATTATAATAGAAAAATAACATTTTTATCCATTATAATTAATTTTAGATTGCCTTTAATTATAATAATTGATATTATTTAACTTAAAGCTTTAAGTTAAATAAACTATTAACCTTCAAAGTTAAAAATATATTAATAATTATATAAGCTTTAGATTTAATCTACTTTAGAATTGCAGTCTAATATCATTATATTGACTATAAAGCTAATGATAGGAGGTTATTTTAACCATAAATAAATTTACAATTTATTACCTATATATTCAGCCATCCTATCAAAATTTAATTTATTTGAATAAATGATTATATTCAACTAACCACAAAGATATTGGAACTTTATATTTTCTATTTGGAATATGAGCTGGAATAATTGGATCTGCCATAAGAATTATTATTCGTATTGAGTTAGGTCAACCTGGGAGATTTATTGGAGATGATCAAATTTATAATGTTGTAGTAACCGCACATGCATTTGTTATAATTTTTTTTATAGTTATACCAATCATAATTGGAGGATTTGGTAATTGATTAGTACCTTTAATAATTGGAGCCCCTGATATAGCATTTCCACGAATAAATAATATAAGATTCTGATTATTACCCCCCTCATTAACATTATTAATAGTAAGAAGATTGGCTGAAGCAGGAGCTGGAACTGGTTGAACAGTATATCCTCCTTTATCAAGAAATTTATCCCACAGAGGAGCATCGGTAGATTTAGCAATTTTTTCACTTCATTTAGCAGGAGTTTCATCAATTTTAGGAGCTGTAAATTTTATTTCAACTATTATTAATATACGACCCGCAGGCATAATCCCTGAACGAATTCCTTTATTTGTTTGATCTGTCGGAATTACAGCACTTCTATTATTATTATCACTCCCGGTATTAGCTGGAGCCATTACAATATTATTAACAGACCGCAACTTTAATACATCATTTTTTGACCCTTCAGGAGGTGGAGACCCTATTTTATATCAACACTTATTCTGATTCTTTGGTCATCCAGAAGTTTATATTTTAATTTTACCAGGATTCGGTTTAATTTCCCACATTATTAGACAAGAAAGAGGAAAAAATGAAACATTTGGTAATATTGGGATAATCTATGCAATATTAGCAATCGGAATTTTAGGATTTATTGTATGAGCACACCATATATTTACAGTAGGTATAGATGTAGATACACGAGCATATTTTACATCAGCTACAATAATTATTGCAGTACCAACAGGAATTAAAATTTTCAGATGACTAGCAACTTTACATGGGGTAAAAATAAATTATTCCCCCTCAATATTATGAGCCTTAGGATTTGTATTCTTATTTACAATTGGAGGATTAACAGGAGTAATCCTGGCTAACTCATCTATTGATATTATTCTACATGATACTTATTATGTAGTAGCCCATTTTCACTATGTATTATCAATAGGAGCTGTATTTGCAATTATAGGAAGATTCATTCAATGATTCCCACTATTTACAGGAATAACAATAAATCCAAAATGATTAAAAATCCAATTTTTTTCTATATTCCTAGGAGTAAATATAACATTCTTCCCCCAACACTTTTTAGGATTAAGAGGGATACCACGACGATATTCAGATTATCCTGATAGATATACCGGATGAAATATTGTATCATCCATTGGAAGAATTATTTCAATAATTAGAATTATTTTATTCATTATTATTTTATGAGAAAGAATCATTTCAAAACGAGTTCTAATATTCAATGAAAATATAACATCAAGAATTGAATGATTACAAAAAACTCCTCCAGCCGAACATTCATATAATGAAATTCCTATTATAAATTCAATATTCTAGTATGGCAGATATAATGCAATGAATTTAAGATTCATAGATAAAGATTTTAATCTTTTATTAGAAATAGCAACATGAGGAAATATTATAATTCAAGACGCAAATTCTTCATTAATAGAACAACTTACATTTTTCCATGACCATACTATCATAATTTTATCAATAATTACAGTAATAGTAGCTTATATTATAATTAGATTAACAAGAAATAAATTAATTAATCGGTATTTATTAGAAGGTCAAACAATTGAACTTATTTGAACAATAATACCAGCTATTACTTTAATTTTTATTGCATTACCATCACTACGACTACTTTACATGATTGATGAAATCAATAATCCTTCAATTACTTTAAAAGTAATTGGCCATCAATGATATTGAAGATATGAATATTCAGACTTCAGAAACAATGAATTTGATTCTTATATAAAACCTACAAATGAACTAAAACCTCAAGATATTCGATTACTAGATGTAGATAATCGAACATTATTACCTATAAATACTCAAACACGAGTAGTAGTTACTGCAGCTGATGTATTACATTCATGAGCTGTACCCTCATTAGGAATCAAAATTGATGCTGTACCTGGACGGCTTAATCAAGGAACAATTAATATTATCCGACCAGGATTAATATACGGGCAATGTTCAGAAATCTGTGGAGCTAACCATAGATTTATACCTATTGTTATTGAAAGAACAACAACAGATTTATTCCTAAAATGAATTAATTCAATATCATTAAGTGGCTGAAATTTTAAGCATTGGTCTCTTAAACCAAATTATAGTAATTTAAATCTACTCTTAATGGAAAAATTTAGTTTAATAACAAAACATTAACTTGTCAAGTTAAAAATATTTTAAATAAATAATTTTTAGTGCCCCAAATATCACCAATATGATGAGAAATTTTATTCTTATTATTTATTTCATTTTATATTATAATAAATATTATATTATATTTTAATAAAAAAAATAATAGAATTAAAAATAATAAAAATATAATAAAACATAATAAACAAATTAATTGAAAATGATAACAAATTTATTCTCAACATTTGACCCAGCAACATCTATAAGATATTCAATAAACTGAATAAGAACAATCTTAGGATTTATATTATTACCTTATCCTTTTTGAACATTATCTAACCGAATTAGAATATTATTTAATAGAATAAGAAAAAAATTACATGAAGAATTTAAACTGTTATTAGGGAATAATTCACAAGGAATAACTTTAATAACAGTATCTTTATTTATATTCATTTTATTTAATAATTTTATAGGATTAATACCTTATATCTTTACAAGATCAAGACATATAACATTTTCTATAACATTAGCTTTACCTTTATGAATAAGAATAATAATTTTTGGATGATTCAAAAATACTAATTCAATATTTGCACATTTAGTTCCAAGAGGAACTCCTAGAGCCCTTATACCTTTTATAGTACTAATTGAAACTATTAGAAACATTATCCGACCAGGAAGTCTAGCAGTACGATTAACAGCTAATATAATTGCTGGACATTTACTAATAAGCTTATTAGGAAATAAATCCGTTGAAGTTAATAATATAATCATAATATTAATTATATTAGTACAAATCATATTAATAATGTTTGAAGCAGCAGTAGCTATTATTCAAGCATATGTATTTTCTGTATTAACCACTTTATACTCTAGAGAAGTAATACATTAATATAATTTATGAAAATACATAAAAATCATCCATATCACTTAGTGGATTATAGACCATGACCATTAACAGGATCAATTGGAGCTATAACATTAACATCAGGAATAGTATTATGATTCCATAAAAATGAAATATACCTATTTTTTATGGGAATTATCATTTTAATATTAACAATAATTCAATGATGACGAGATATTGTTCGAGAAGCAACCTTTCAAGGACATCATACAATTAAAGTTACTAATGGTTTAAAAATTGGAATAATTTTATTCATTATCTCAGAAGTATTCTTCTTCATTTCATTTTTCTGAGGATTTTTTCATAGAAGATTAGCACCCACTGTAGAAATTGGAATATTATGACCCCCAAAAGGCATTATAACTTTTAATCCCATAGAAATCCCATTGCTAAATACAATAATCCTGTTATGTTCAGGGATAACAGTAACATGAGCACATCATAGATTAATAAATAATAATTATACAGAAGCAAAAAAAAGTTTAATAATAACAGTTATATTAGGAATATATTTTACTATTCTACAAGCTTATGAATATATAGAAGCAAGATTTTGTATTAGAGATTCTATTTATGGGTCCTGTTTTTATATAGCAACAGGATTTCATGGATTACATGTAATTATTGGAACATTATTTTTAAGTGTATGTTTAGCACGGCATATTAAATGCCATTTTTCAATAAATCATCATTTTGGATTTGAAGCAGCAGCATGATATTGACACTTTGTAGATGTAGTGTGATTATTCTTATATATTTCAATTTACTGATGAGGTAGATATCTTTTTAGTATAATAATTATATTTGACTTCCAATCAAAAGACCTTTACTTATGTAAAGAAAAGATAATATTTATAATATTAATAACAATTATAATAGCCAGAATAATCTCCATCATTATAATAATAATATGTACCGTAATTTCTAAATCATCAAAAAAAGATAAAGAAAAGTTATCCCCATTTGAATGTGGGTTTGATCCTATAAGATCCGCACGAACTCCTTTTTCAATCCAATTCTTTTTAATTGCTGTACTATTTTTAATTTTTGACATTGAAATTGCAATTCTATTACCAATTATTATAACTATAAAATTAAGATTATCAAAAACATGAATTTTTACAATAACAAGATTTATCCTAGTATTAATTATAGGATTATATCATGAGTGAAATAACGGAGTACTAGAATGAGCAAAATGGGGTTATAGTTTATATTAAAACATTTAATTTGCAATTAAAAAATACTAAATAATATGTTATCCTCATCAGATATTGAAGTAAAAAATTACATTTAGTTTCGACCTAAAAATTAGGATAATTATTATCCCTTATCTAAATAATTAACTAATTAATTGAAGCCAAAATAGAGGCCTTTCATTGTTAATGAAATAATTGATTAATTTATAATCCAATTAAAAGAGAATGAAGTAATCTAAAAGAAGCTGCTAACTATCTTTTAAAGCGGTTAAAATCCGTTTTTCTCTTTATTATAATTTATATAGTTTATATTAAAACCCTTCATTTTCAATGAAGTAATAAGAGATCCTCTTTATAAATACCTGGAAGGGTATACCCTTTATTAATTTCTTCAGAATTAAACTTTAAATATAAGATATCCAAGTATTAAATTAATAAAATAAAAAAGAATATAAAAATAAATCTAATTAAATAAATTTTAATTCTATTTAATTGATATAAAGAATAAAAAGAACTGCAATATGTAATTATTTTAGGTAAAGAATTAGAAATTATATATTCCCCTCAACTATAATCTATAAATAAAGCACTTATCTTAGAATAAGGTAATATTTTATTATAAATTATATAAGTTCTAAAATTTGGTATAAATCATATAATACTAATAAATTCCAATATGTAATTATTTGAAATACCTAAAATATTATCATAAATATTTAAAATAGAAAAACTATAACCCAATCAACCCCCTAAAAACACAAATAATAAAGGTAAAATTTTTAAATAAAAGGGGAAACATATAAAAACAGGAAATGGAAAAATCAATCATATTAAAATTCTACCTCTAAAAATTGATAATAAAGTTAAAATAATTAAAGAATAAAGTATAACAGAATCTTCCTGATAATTTAAATTAGTTATTAATCCACAAGAATCTCTCATACAATAATAAATTAAACGTAATCTATAACTTACAGTTAAACCCACAGATAAATAAAATAAAATAAATATATATATATTAAAATAATTATATCCTAAATATTCTAAAATAATATCTTTTCTATAAAACCCAGATATAAAAGGAAAACCACATAAAGATAAATTAGAAATACAAAAACAAGAACAAGTATAAGGAATACAATTAATTAAATAACCTATATGACGAATGTCCTGAGAATCATTTATACAATGAATAATTAAACCAGCACATAAAAATATTAAAGCCTTAAAAAAAGCATGAGTTAACATATGAAAATAAGAATACTGATAAAATCCTATAAATAAAATACTTATCATTAAACCTAGTTGACTTAAAGTAGATAAGGCAATAATCTTTTTTAAATCATATTCAAAATTAGCTGCTAACCCAGATATAAATATAGTTAAACAAGAAATTAATAAATAAATATTTATATTATATATATTTATTAATTCACTAAAACGAATTAACAAATAAACACCTGCAGTAACCAAAGTTGAAGAATGAACTAAAGAAGAAACAGGTGTAGGAGCTGCTATAGCAGCAGGAAGTCAAGAAGAAAAAGGAATCTGAGCTCTTTTAGTAAAAGCTGCTAAAATAATTAAATTTAATAATCAAGTAGAAACTTCAAAATTAAAATAACCTAAATAATAAATAAAATTTCAACCACCTATATTAAATAATCAAGCAATCCCAATCAAAATAGATACATCACCAATACGATTACTCAAAATAGTTAATATACCCGCATTATAAGATTTATAATTTTGATAATAAATAACCAAACAATAAGAAACTAACCCTAAACCATCTCAACCCAATAGAATTCTAATTAAATTAGGACTAATAATTAAAAATATTATAGATAATACAAATAATAATACTAAAAATAAGAATCGTACTTTAAATAAATCATTAATTATATAAGAAAAACTATACAAAATAACTATAGAAGAAATACATAAAACTCTACCCATAAATAAGAGAGACATATAATCAAAATATATAGATATTGATAAAACAACTGAATTTAAACTAATTAATTCATATTCTAAAAAAACAGAATATGAATTTATAATAAAATGTAACCCTAAAAAAATAAAAATTAATCCTAAAAAAAGCAAAATTAATGATCAAAATTTATATAAATTAAAAATGGATTTAAAGAAAATAAATTCACCAATAATACCACAAATTATTATTCTTATATTAAACTATTTAAATCCTAAAAAAATAAAGCAAAAGAATCAAACTTTAAAATTATTATATTCAAAGGCAAAAAATGAAAAATAATTAACATGTATTCGCGTAAATTTACAGAATTAAAATAAGATATACCGCTATATCTAAAACCATGCTGAGTTATAGAAAAAAGATAAATTCTAAAACAACATCTTATAAAAGATAACACAGCCAAGAAAATAAAAGTCATATTATCCCATGAAATAATTGAATTAATTAAATAAATTTCACCTAATAAATTTAAAGAAGGAGGAGAAGATATATTATTTGAACAAATTAAAAATCAAAATAAAGATAATCTAGGTATTCTTATCATATACCCTTTATTAATAAAAAGACTACGACTATGACTACGTTCATAAATAATATTTGCTAAACAAAATAAAGCAGAAGAACAAAAACCATGACCAATCATTATTACTAAAGAACCAATAAATCCATAAGATCTATAACTCATAATACCACAAATTACTAAAGATATATGAGCAACTGAAGAATAAGCAATAATTGATTTAATATCAACTTGAAATATACATAAAAATCTAATAATCAATGCACCTCACAAGCTCAATCTAATTCAAAAATAACTATAGTTAATTGAATAAATACCTAAAAATTTATAAACTCGTAATAAACCATAACCCCCTAACTTAAGAAGAATAGCAGCTAAAATTATAGAACCAGAAATTGGAGCCTCTACATGAGCCTTAGGAAGTCAAAAATGAAAAAAAGGAATGGGTAACTTAAATAAAAAAGCTATAATCAATGATAAATATAAATAAAATCTAACATTATCTAAACTAATAAGTCAAAAATCTAAAGTATAAATTTTATAATTAATATAAAAAATACCCAGCAAAAGAGGTAAAGATGCAAACAAAGTATAAAAAAGTAAATAATAGCCAGCAACAATTCGCTCAGGCTGATATCCCCACCCAAAGATCAAAAAAAGGGTGGGAATTAATGATCTCTCAAAAGAAACATAAAAAATAAATATATTTAAGGAACAAAAAGTTATTAATAAAGTTAATATTAACATTAATAAAATTAAATTAAATTCTTGTAATTTTTCTCCAGAATTATAAATTTTATATCTAGCCATTATTATTAAAAATAAAATAAAATAAGAAAGACCAATTAAACTATAAGAAAGAATGTCTAATCCTAATAAAGTACTTGAAGGAATAATAAAATCAAAGGGAAAATTTAAAAAAATAAAAATAAAAGATATACATATAAAAATATGTATAATTATCCAATAATTTTTTAATAAAGGGATTAAAAATAATAATATAAAAATATATTTTATCATGATAAAAGAGATATACTAGATAAATGATCATTACCTTGAGTACGAACTAATCTAACTAAAATAGATAAACCTAATGCCCCTTCACAAACAGTAAATACTAAAAATATTAAAGAAAAATATAATTCATAACCATAATTAAATAATACCACAAATAATAATAAAAATACACATAAAACAATAAATTCTAAACTTAATAAAGTTAATAATAAATGTTTACGAGTAGAACAAAAAACAACAATTCCACTAAATAAATTAAATAATAAAATATATTCTAATCAAATTAGTTTTAATAGTTTAAATATAAAAACAATGATTTTGTAAATCATAATTAGGATAAAATCCTTTAAAACTTCAGTAAAAAGCAAAGCTTATCATTAATCTCCAAAATTAATATTTTAATTAAACTATTTACTGAATTGAATTTATTATTTACAATATTAGTTAGAATTTCAATAATTATTATAACACTAAATCATCCTTTAAGTATGGGATTAATTTTAATTATACAAACAATAATTATATCTTTAATTATTGGATATATAATAGAATCATTTTTTTTATCATATATTATTATAATTATAATTTTAAGAGGTGCATTAGTATTATTTATCTATATAGCAAGAATCGCATCAAATGAAAAATTTTATACACCTATAATAAATATGTTATTATTCATTACAATAACAATCTTATTTTTTTTATTTATATATATATTTAATAAAAATTATTTAAATTGTAGAATAGAAACAAATGAATCAAGTAGAATAATCAAATTATATAATACAATCTCATCACAAATAACTTTAACAGTTATTTTATACTTATTATTAACAATAATTGCAGTATCTAATGTAGCAAAAGTATCTGAAGGACCTTTACGAATAAAAAAATAGATATGAATAAACCAATACGAAAAACTCACCCAATATTTAAAATTATTAATAGATCATTAATTGATTTACCATCACCATCATCAATTTCATTATGATGAAACTTTGGATCTTTACTAGGAATATGTTTAATAATTCAAATAATTAGAGGTTTATTTTTAGCTATACATTATACGGCTAACATTGAATTAGCTTTCAGTAGAGTTATCCATATTTGTCGAGATGTAAATAATGGATGATTAATACGATATACCCACGCAAATGGGGCATCATTATTTTTTATTTGTTTATATATACACATTGGACGAGGATTATATTATGGATCCTATAAATTACATATAACATGATCTGTCGGAACTATCCTTTTATTAATAATTATAGGAACAGCATTTTTAGGATATGTTTTACCTTGAGGACAAATATCCTTATGAGGTGCAACTGTAATTACTAATTTATTATCAGCTGTTCCTTATTTAGGAAAAACCTTAGTTATATGATTATGAGGAGGATTTTCAGTAGATAATGCCACACTAACTCGATTTTTTACACTTCACTTTCTTTTACCATTTATTGTTGCTGCATTAGTAATTATCCACCTACTATTTTTACATCAAACTGGAAGAAATAATCCATTAGGATTAAATTCTAATTATGATAAATCTCCATTTCACCCATATTTTTCAATTAAAGACCTGATAGGAATATCTATTACCTTATTTTTATTTTCCCTTTTAATTTTATTAGAGCCTCGAACACTGGGAGACCCTGAAAATTTTATTCCTGCTAACCCTTTAGTAACGCCTGTTCATATTCAACCTGAATGATATTTTTTATTTGCATATGCCATTTTACGATCTATTCCTAATAAATTAGGAGGTGTTTTAGCCATATTAATATCAATTTTAATTATTATATTACCTATAATTATTAATAAAAGTAAATTTCAAGGAAATTCATTTTATCCCTTAAATAAAAGATTATACTGAAGAATAGTAACTATTATTATTCTATTAACTTGAATTGGTGCTCGACCAGCAGAAGAGCCATATATTATAACAGGTCAAGTATTAACAATCATATATTTTAGATATTTTATTATTAATCCTTTATTAATAATTATTTGAGATAAAATACTAGAAAATAAATAGTTAATAAGTTTTAGAGAAACATATACTTTGAAAGTATAAAAAGAAAGTTTAATTCTTTCATTAACTTTAATTACACTTAAAACAATGAATTAATTATTTAATTAATATAAAAATTAATAATCCTAAATAAAATAAGAATATATTTAAAGATAAGGGTAAAAATAATTTTCAAGTTAAATATATTAATTTGTCATAACGAAATCGAGGTAAAACCCCTCGGACTCAAATAAACCAAAAAACTAAAATTATAATTTTAATATAAAATATAAAAGAATATAAATCACAACCTATAAAAATAATATTAGTCAATAAAGATATAAAAATAATATTTATATACTCAGATAAAAAAATAAAAGCAAATCCACCTCTTCTATATTCAACATTAAATCCTCTAACAAGTTCACTCTCCCCTTCCGCAAAATCAAAAGGAGAACGATTAGTTTCAGCCAAACATGAAGATAATCAACAAAAAAATAAAGGAAACGATAAAAATATAAATCAACATTTAGTTTGATAATATATAAAATCTAATAAATTATATCTAAAAACAAAAATTACCAAACATAATATAATTATAATTATTCTAACTTCATAAGAAATAACCTGAGCAACAGAACGAAGACTTCCTAACAAAGAATAATTAGAATTAGAAGATCAACCTGAAAGTATAACTCCATAAACCCCTATTCCTGTACAAACTATAAAAAATAATAACCCATAATTAAAATTATATACATTATATAAAAATGGATATAAAGATCATATAAAAAAGGAAATAATCAATAAAAAAATAGGGGATATATAATAAATTAAATTATTTGATTTATAAGGAAAAATTTGCTCTTTAAAAAATAATTTAATACCGTCAGAAAAAGGTTGAACAATCCCTATAAAACCTAATTTATTAGGCCCTTTACGAAGCTGAATATAACCTAAAACCTTACGTTCTAATAAAGTTACAAAAGAAACACAAATTAAAACACAAATAATTATTAAAACATAAATTAATAAAAACAATACTATCTGTAATTTATACATTACATATATAAATTCTAAATTTAACGCATTTAATCTGCCAAGATAGCAATAATATTCATTATACATACAAAATATTTGATATAAAAGGTCCTTTCGTACTAATTTATATTAATTATAAAAAGATAGAAACCGACCTGGCTCACGCCGGTCTGAACTCAGATCATGTAAAACATTAAAGGTCGAACAGACCTAGAAATTAAGCTGCTGCACTTAAATCTAATTTTAATCCAACATCGAGGTCGCAAACTTCTCTATCGATAAGAACTCTCCAGAAAAATTACGCTGTTATCCCTAAGGTAATTTAATCTACATATCCATAAAATAGGATCATAAAAATAATAATTATTAAAAATTTAATTATGAGAGTTAAATAAATCTCAATGTCACCCCAACAAAATTTTACATAAATAAAAACAAAAAATATAACCAAACCATTATTTTTAAAAAGAAAATAAAATTCTATAGGGTCTTCTCGTCCCATTTAAAAATTTTAGCTTTTTAACTAAAAAATTAAATTCAATTTATAATATAAAGAAAGTTATTCCCTCATCAAACCATTCATACAAGCCTTCAATTAAAAGACAAATGATTATGCTACCTTCGCACAGTCAGTATACTGCGGCCATTTAAACTAAAATCATTGAGCAGGCCAGACTTAATATTAATATTATTCATTAAGACATGTTTTTGTTAAACAGGTGGGGAATTAATTTGCCGAATTACTATATATTAAATTAAAAACCTACTAATTTTATCATTATTACTATTAATTAAATAATTAAATAATAAATCTTAATAATAATTTAAATTTTAAATAAATAAAATTATTATAATATGTAATTATAACAAAATAAATGATGAAAATTTTTAATTCTACAAAAAATTATTGAACAATAAAATTATAACAAGATTAAAAAGCTTATCCCTTTCAATCTTTAATTAACTATTACAAAGGAAATAAATTGATCCTAGGGTAAGTTAGTTAATTATGAATTAAATTCAATTATTAAGAAACCAGATATTTAAAGATGAATAGCATATAACAACTATTTAAAATTTATCAATAATTATGAAACATTAAATAACAATTTTAAATATCTCCTATAAATTCGGGAAAATTAAAAATAATTAAAATAATTTAATAAACCCTGATACAAAAGGTACAAAAAAAACTTTTACTTTAATGATAAAATAAAATAAACCTTTACAGTAAAATTAACTATAAAAATAATAAATTTATTCTTTAAAAAATACTATAAAAGAAAGTTATTTCTATAAACCAAATAAATAAATATATAAATATTAAACAAATATTAATCAAATCAACTTGAATTGCACAAGTAAATCTTTAATGTAAATAAAAATTAATCCTAGATTATGATTTGTATAATTCCAGCTTCATCTTCCGATAAAACTACTTTGTTACGACTTATCTCATCTTAATAATGAGAGTGACGGGCGATATGTACTTAATCAAGAACATATATCATAAATAATATATAATATTTATTACAATTAAATCCATTTTCATAATTCAAATTCATAAATTAATTCAATAATAAATAAATTAAATGTAACCCATTTAAAACCTTAATATAGCTGCACCTTGACCTGACATAAATTTCAATAAAAATTTAAGAAAATATTCTAATAAAACACTCAATCAGACAGAGATATACAAACCAATTTAAAAATTAAGGTAAAATTTATCGTGGATTATCAATTACAGAACAGGTTCCTCTAAAATGATTAAAATTACCGTCAAATTCTTTCAATTTAAAGATCATAACTTATAGTACTGAGAAAAATAATTTACATTTAAAATAATAGGGTATCTAATCCTAGTTTAATAAAAAATTTCTTATATTCATTAAAATAATTACCTATCCATAAAATTATTATTTAAATTTCACCTAAAAATAAATAATAATCAAGACAAATAAAAAATTAAATAATTAACCGAAAAAAATAAATATGACCAATTGTGTAACCGCAGCTGCTGGCACAATTTTTGCTAGTCATTAACAAATTAACTAAATCTTAAATTATTAAATATTTATAAAAATAAAAACTGCGAATATATATAATTATGTTAAACATTATTTAAATAATTAACATAAAATCATGCAAAAACTTACATATTATAAATTATCAAAATAATCTATTCTAAACATAAACCAGAATCAAATATATTAATTAATAAATTATATCTAATAAATATTACTTAAAGGAACGAGAAACAGTATCCCCTCGCTTAGCTCGGTCTTACCCCGGTCCACTCGTACCTCCTGGACTAGATCAGATTCTATATATGTATATACTTACATATGTATCTTTGATTCCATATGTTAGATACTAATAGTTATTCTATTCCTAGCTCACATCTTCGTTCGCTACAAATATCTAACTGTTATATCTATTTATTAGATATAATTTATTATATGTATCTATGTATAATGAATATTCTAACCCTGGTTATGTCATTATAACTAACTTACCCTCAGATCAAATAATTACATATTATATATCCCCCCAGACAGATGGCCCTACGGTCCCGGTTTCCTCATATACTCAAGAGTAATTTATCATCTTAATCTCCCTTTAAAATAATAAAATTCTTTCTTTCATTCAGAAATGTGTTAAATATGCATATTTATAAAATATGGGGCAATAATCTTTATATCCTCTTATATAAATACATAAAAGGGTTATATTAAATATATAATTTAACATGTGCACATTTAAACTTTATATGATAAACTAAATAAATATATTTATAACATTTATGTAAACATATCATAGATTAATTTATAATTATATATTTAAACTTTATATGATAAATTAAATAAATATATTTATAACATTTATGTAAACATATCATAGATTAATTTATAATTATATATTTAAACTTTATATGATAAATTAAATAAATATATTTATAACATTTATGTAAACATATCATAGATTAATTTATAATTATATATTTAAACTTTATATGATAAACTAAATAAATATATTTATAACATTTATGTAAACATATCATAAATTAATTTATAATTATATATTTAAACTTTATATGATAAACTAAATAAATATATTTATAACATTTATGTAATTATTTGATCTGAGGGTAAATATAATAAATGCTCCATAAAATTTATATTTCAATATATAATCATATTAATAATTAAATATAATTCTCCCTTATATTTAAACTTTATATGATAAACTAAATAAATATATTTATAACATTTATGTAAACATATCATAGATTAATTTATAATTATATATTTAAACTTTATATGATAAATTAAATAAATATATTTATAACATTTATGTAACCATATCATAGATTAATTTATAATTATATATTTAAACTTTATATGATAAATTAAATAAATATATTTATAACATTTATGTAACCATATCATAGATTAATTTATAATTATATATTTAAACTTTATATGATAAATTAAATAAATATATTTATAACATTTATGTAAACATATCATAAATTAATTTATAATTATATATTTAAACTTTATATGATAAACTAAATAAATATATTTATAACATTTATGTAACCATATCATAAATTAATTTATAATTATATATTTAAACTTTATATGATAAATTAAATAAATATATTTATAACATTTATGTAAACATATCATAAATTAATTTATAATTATATATTTAAACTTTATATGATAAATTAAATAAATATATTTATAACATTTATGTAATTATTTGATCTGAGGGTAAATATAATAAATGCTCCATAAAATTTATTTTAATATATAATCATATTAATAATTAAATATAATTCTCCCTTATATTTAAACTTTATATGATAAACTAAATAAATATATTTATAACATTTATGTAACCATATCATAGATTAATTTATAATTATATATTTTAAACTTTATATGATAAATTAAATAAATATATTTATAACATTTATGTAACCATATCATAGATTAATTTATAATTATATATTTAAACTTTATATGATAAATTAAATAAATATATTTATAACATTTATGTAAACATATCATAAATTAATTTATAATTATATATTTAAACTTTATATGATAAACTAAATAAATATTTATAACATTTATGTAAACCATATCATAAATTAATTTATAATTATATATTTAAACTTTATATGATAAATTAAATAAATATATTTATAACATTTATGTAACCATATCATAGATTAATTTATAATTATATATTTAAACTTTATATGATAAATTAAATAAATATATTTATAACATTTATGTAAACATATCATAGATTAATTTATAATTATATATTTAAACTTTATATGATAAATTAAATAAATATATTTATAACATTTATGTAACCATATCATAGATTAATTTATAATTATATATTTAAACTTTATATGATAAATTAAATAAATATATTTATAACATTTATGTAACCATATCATAGATTAATTTATAATTATATTTAAACTTTATATGATAAATTAAATAAATATATTTATAACATTTATGTAAACATATCATAAATTAATTTATAATTATATATTTAAACTTTATATGATAAACTAAATATATTTATGTAATTATTTGATCTGAGGGTAAATATAATAAATGCTCCATAAAATTTATATTTCAATATATAATCATATTAATAATTAAATATAATTCTCCCTTATATTTAAACTTTATATGATAAACTAAATAAATATATTTATAACATTTATGTAAAAACATATCATAGATTAATTTATAATTATATATTTAAACTTTATAATAAATTAAATAAATATATTTATAACATTTATGTAACCATATCATAGATTAATTTATAATTATATATTTAAACTTTATATGATAAATTAAATAAATATATTTATAACATTTATGTAACCATATCATAGATTAATTTATAATTATATATTTAAACTTTATATGATAAATTAAATAAATATATTTATAACATTTATGTAAACATATCATAAATTAATTTATAATTATATATTTAAACTTTATATGATAAACTAAATAAATATATTTATAACATTTATGTAAACATATCATAGATTAATTTATAATTATATATTTAAACTTTATATGATAAATTAAATAAATATATTTATAACATTTATGTAAACATATCATAGATTAATTTATAATTATATATTTAAACTTTATATGATAAACTAAATAAATATATTTATAACATTTATGTAAACATATCATAGATTAATTTATAATTATACTTAAACTTTATATGATAAATTAAATAAATATATAACATTTATGTAAACATATCATAGATTAATTTATAATTATATATTTAAACTTTATATGATAAACTAAATAAATATATTTATAACATTTATGTAAACATATCATAGATTAATTTATAATTATATATTTAAACTTTATATGATAATTAAATAAATATATTTATAACATTTATGTAACATATCATAGATTAATTTATAATTCATATATTTAAACTTTATATGATAAATTAAATAAATATTTATAACATTTATGTAAACATATCATAGATTAATTTATAATTATATATTTAAACTTTATATGATAAACTAAATAAATATATTTATAACATTTATGTAAACATATCATAGATTAATTTATAATTATATATTTAAACTTTATATGATAAATTAAATAAATATATTTATAACATTTATGTAACCATATCATAGATTAATTTATAATTATATATTTAAACTTTATATGATAAATTAAATAAATATATTTATAACATTTATGTAACATATCATAGATTAATTTATAATTATATATTTAAACTTTATATGATAAACTAAATAAATATATTTATAACATTTATGTAAACATATCATAGATTAATTTATAATTATATATTTAAACTTTATATGATAAATTAAATAAATATATTTATAACATTTATGTAAACATATCATAGATTAATTTATAATTATATATTTAAACTTTATATGATAAACTAAATAAATATATTTATAACATTTATGTAAACATATCATAGATTAATTTATAATTATACATTTAAACTTTATATGATAAATTAAATAAATATATTTATAACATTTATGTAAACATATCATAGATTAATTTATAATTATACATTTAAACTTTATATGATAAACTAAATAAATATATTTATAACATTTATGTAAACATATCATAGATTAATTTATAATTATATATTTAAACTTTATATGATAAACTAAATAAATATATTTATAACATTTATGTAAACATATCATAGATTAATTTATAATTATACATTTAAACTTTATATGATAAATTAAATAAATATATTTATAACATTTATGTAAACATATCATAGATTAATTTATAATTATATATTTAAACTTTATATGATAAATTAAATAAAAAAC